ATCCTTCCTGGTTGAGACCAAACATAAGAATGACATTGCCATAAATTGACAAGATAATATTTCCACTTATTCATCAAAAGAGGGGTATCTTTCGAAGCCAGAATTGATTTTCCTTGATATCTAACATAATGCATAAAAGGATCCTTGAAGAACCATAAGATGGCGACCGTAAAATCATTTTCTACCGGATATTTTATCTTTTCATAGAAATGAATTTGCTCAAAAAAGATCCCATAAGAGGTTAATCGTAAATGAGAAGATTGATTACGAAGAAAAAGGAAGATGGATTCATATTCACATACATGAGAATTATATAGGAGCAAGAATAATCGTGGATTACTTTTTGAAAAAATAAATTTATTTGGAGTAATAAGACTATTCCAATTATAATTATAATACTCGTGAAGAAAGAGTCGTAATAAATGCAAAGAAGAGGGATCTTTCACCCAATAGCGAAGGGTTTGAACCAGGATTTCCAGATGAATGGGGTAGGGTATTAGTACATCTGATACATAATTTAAATGTGGGAATTTGTCCTCTAAAAAAGGAAATAGTGAATGAAGTGATCGTAAATTATAAGATTTTACAATTTCTGTTTCTGTCGCTTCTAAGGAAGATACTGATCGTAGGGAAAACGGAATTTCCACAATGACTGAAAATCCCTCCGATATCATTTGAGAATACAAATTTTTGTTGTACCCAAAAAATGTATTTTGGTTAGAATCATTAGCGGAAATAATCAAATGATTCTGTTGATACATTCGACTAATTAAACGTTTTATAATTAGTAAACTAGATTTATTGTCATAACCTACATTATCCAACAAAACAGATCTATTTAAACCATGATCATGAGCAAGTGCATAAATATACTCCCGAAAGATAAGTGGGTATAGGAAGTCATGTTGCTGATATCCATCTAGTTCGAAATATCCTTGAAATTCTTCCATTTTTAATTAGATTTGAACCAGAAAAGAAATAGGTGATTTATTGGGTTATCAAATGATACATAGTACGATACAGTCAAAACAAGGTATTATAGTACGATAAGAAAAGCATAGATACCTCGGAAACAAGTAAGACTCATCAACAGACTCTCTAACCTCTCTTTTTACATCTAATTGATTTATGTTCATTCTAGGGTAACAAGATGGTTCGAAGTCCTTTATTTTTTCAATCCAATCGCTCTTTTGATTTTGAAAAAAAAAATCTTTATCAATATACTGCCTTCTTCTACACATTTATCTCTACCCTATAATGGGTAATAGCTAATAATTAGGACTCATAAGAAATTTTTAATCCACTCATGGGAAAAGTCTTTCCCGCATTAAGCACTAATATATTTTTAACGTCTAATTAGATCGGGCAATCATTCAAAAATTAAGAACAGAAGCTCATTACTTTTTGTTTCCCTATAATTGGAACCGTAGTTAGGGCTCTACCCATTTATTCCCTCGACCAAATTTATTTTTTATTTTATTACACGTCAAGAATTCAAATAATTAAAATAAAGGTTTGGACCTATTCGTTAAGAATGAAATATTCTCAGAATTATCCATCGATACGACATGCTGCTTTTTCCATTCATTCCTTTCAGGATCAGTCGTGGTCTTACAAACTCTGCCGCTGGTATGGACGAATTTGTTGCTTCATACAAATGTGTAAAAGATGCTAGCCGCACTTAAAAGCCGAGTACTCTACCGTTGAGTTAGCAACCCAAATAAAATAATTAGAATGTGTAGATACAATCGGAATCCCAATAAATTCAAAAATGGAATTGCACAACGCAATCAAAACCAATCAAAACATTAAAATAGCAAAAATTTTTGAATTTATATATAATTGATTATATTCTGAACATAATAAAAATGAACAGATCCGATGAAAATGCAAAAAATTATCAGATAAAAATAGGGATTATAGGGATTAAAGTAAAATATTTATAGAACACCCCTTGTCTCTTATGTTATCGATTAATTAGTATATTTAATTAATTAGTATATATAGATTTTTATTGATTTTAATCTTAATCAAAAAAAGACTTCTTGTATCACATAAAATCCAAGAGACCATTGTTTGACTGAAATAAAATCTATGGGACGGAGATATAAATGGATCCTTTTATCCACGATCGGATTATATTTATTTGATACACTGTTGTCAATATGAATGTTGAGAAAAGAATACAAAAGAGAAAACAAATTAGAAATAGAACTAATATAATAATTCCAATTTCAATCGATTTTAATAAAAAAAAACTAAGGACTTTTGTTGGATTGGCACTACATATATAGAATATTTATATACAATATTGGGGGAAGAAGAAATTAAGGAAGGTAGGGGGAAAAGTAGAAAAAAAAATGAGGTTTAGTCAAAAGTCAAATAAACAAGTTTAATCCTTTGTGTTTTTTATTTGTTCTAGAGTTCCACCGAAAACCACCTCATTAACAGTAATCTGAAAATTTTATATTTATAAACCCGATACTTCATTTATTATTTATTCACTTGATCTTTTTCTATCTATTTTATTGATAGAAATCAAATAGATTTTTGTCGTTATAAAAGACAACATTCTACCCTACAGTAACAATAATAAATTAAGTATGATATGAATATAACAAAAGAGGAAATAGCAAAGAAACTAAAAGGTTATACAAAGCTATATACAAATCATCCGCATCTTCTTTTTTTATATTTCATTAATTTTATTTTGTTTGTTGATTAAGCCGAAGTTCCGTAAAAACTCCCGCCTTTTTTGAAATATCATGAACTGTTCCTGTAGGTTGAGCGCCTTTTTCAAGGAAATATAGAATAGCAGGAACATTTAAATAGATTTGATTCTTTATCGGATCATAAAAACCCACTTTACGAAGATCTCTTCCCTCTCGTCGGGATCGAACATCAATTGCAACGATTCGATAAATGGCTCATTGGGATAGATGAACAATACCCCCCCCTAGAAACGTATAAGAAGTTTTATCCTCGTACGGCTCGAGAAAATTCGAAATTATGATGATGTCTATATATAGAATTCGAATATAAAATATATCCATAAAATCATCAAATTAATTAGATTATTGATTTAAGTACTTTTTTTCTTATTTTTCCCAACCAAAATTGTATTTGAAATTTGCACCCTCATAACTCAAGTTGAATAATTCTAAAATAACTCAAAAAAACCTTTTAGGTATTTCATTTATTGAGTGGTCTCTAACCCCTTTTTGTCTGTCTCCTTTCGAATCTATTTTTATTCTTCATTCTGATCTAGTTGTTGAGACAATTGAAAAGGGTATTTACTTGTTCCAGGATCTTTATCTTTGCCTTGAATCATTGGGTTTAGACATTACTTCGGTGATCTTTAAATCGTTTCAAAATGGCAGCAACATACCATTTTTGGGATTTATTTCTATCAAAGAATCATATGAATGGTTGATTCCTACACTTTACTTTTGATTTGATCGAAAGAGTTTTACCAATTTCAACAAATTTGACTTTTCAATTTTCTCGAATTGGATACTTTAGATTTATATCTCGAAAATATACTTACGAAGTTGTTACAATTTATTGATCGATACTAACCTTAGATTCTTGCCCTTGAGAATCAATACTTTCTACTCGAGCTCCATCGTGTACTATATTACATCACAACACTCAAAAAATGAGAGTTCCAGTGGAACAGAACAAATGATGTCGAGCCAAGAGCACTTTCATTCCTATATAAAATAAAAAAAAATGGTGGATGTAAAAATCCACAGCTGATCATGTCCTTCAAGTCGCACGTTGCTTTCTACCACATCGTTTTAAACGAAGTTTTACCATAACATTCCTTCGGTTTGGAACCAGTATGTAATTGATTCGATTATGGAATCATGAATAATCATCGGTTCGGTCGGTACATAGTAATCTATACTTTTTTTCTATATCAAGAATGGATAATTTATGAAGAAGTCTCCGCAAGAATTCAATCAATTTGACCCCATTTTTTATTCTTTATAATTATTTTTATTGTTTTTTATTATTTATAATTATAACTAACATAACACGAATAAATAAACACGAATAAACAAGTTATTTTGAATCCCTATCGTCATGATAGGATAAATTCAACAATTTAACACTTCTTCGAGTACCAAGAACTCATAAGCAATCATTCAAAAGATTTAATTGATTGAATAATTTACTACCTGATATCATTATTTAAATTTTGCATAAGGTTTTAGAGTAAGGACATTCGCTTTTTATCATCATTTTATCATCATAAGAAAGAGATAAATCCATATTAGATTAACCCTCAATGATTACTAAAAAAAAGATAGATAAAAAAAAGACTGATGTAAGGAAAGAGTGAAGATTTGGGTTGTTATTTTTTCATATTTCATATTGTAAAATATTACTATTTTACAAATCACAAATAGATTAAATTTCATATGCGTGTTATTTGAACTAGATTCAATTTGTGAAAAAGATATGATTCAGATTTCATATTAAAACAAAAAGAAACAAGAATAACATTCTCTACCAATTCTATACCAATATTATACTCTTAAACGGAAGGCTGTTGGAAAAGACAATCTTTATTTTGATATATTTTATTATGATATAGATAGATATTTTATTATCTATATCTATAAAAAAAAAAAAAAAAGAAAATGATCATGGGTCAGGTATGCTCTGGGACGGAAGGATTCGAACCTCCGAATAGCGGGACCAAAACCCGTTGCCTTACCACTTGGCCACGCCCCATTTCTAGTCGACACTAATAAACACTAATAGTAGTACTGGTTGTTCGTCAACTCCAGTGTAAATATCTATAAAATATATTACTAGAATTTTTATACATGCCGACATAGAATTAAACTTAATTTATTGATCATTACATATAATTCAATTAAGATATTGTATGAAAGTATGATTTATTCTATTCTCTTTTGATTTGAGAATTGAAGGGTTTTTGATTGGGTGAGTTCAAATCAAAGAAAGTTTTTTGATCTATCTTATTT